GGGATAGCATAAGATCTGCCCGGACTAGTCTAATGAATTGACTTTCATAATTTTCTCGATCTATGAAAGGTTCAACCCACGCTAATTGTTCACGATATTTCAAAAAGGGCTATGTAAAGAACGTCGGGTTAATTAAACGAATTCAAATAAAAGTAGGGATGAAGGGGGGCTCCCCTATCCTCTGTGAGTATTTTAGCATTTATTTATTCGTTCTTAATTATCCTTTTTCTTAGCTTTCAAATTTACTTAGATAATCAAGAATCTTAGTTACGAGGCATGGTTTGATTCAGTTTTGGTGGTTACAACCTTCATATTGGCATGTTGACAATAGTGTATTGATCAAATATAATTAGATTATAGATAAATAGATCTAGGATCCTATTCTATTTTGTTTTTACTTGTATTCATCCAAATGATGTGTTTCTTAGATTCGCTGTGGCACAAAAGGTCTCCTCTGAAACGGAAAGATATTTATCTATTTTCTATATTTATTTACCAGGTAATTTATTCGATTTTCATTTGATTTGTTCAGTTTTAGGTTTCTATTTCGAATCGACCCAAAATTTTTTTTTTGATTGCGCTCGTATCTACAGACCCTAATTCGGGTTGCTAACTCAACGGTAGAGTACTCGGCTTTTAAGTGCGCCTAGAATCTTTTACACATTTGGATGAAGCAACGGATTCATACATACCATTGGTAGAGTTTGTAAGACCACGACTGATCCTGAAAGGGGGTGAGTGGAAAAAGAAGCATGTCGTATCAATCTAAATCTTTGAGACTATTTGCTCCTTAACGGATCATTACAAAATCCATTTTTTGTATGATTCTTGTAGCGGGACAAACTAAATTCACGGTTGGGTCGATTGAATAAATGGATAGAGCCCTTTGGTTCCAATTATAGGGAAGCAAAAAGCAACGAGCTTCTGTTCTGAATTCGAATTCTTACCCGATCTAATTCGATGTTAAAAATGGATTAGTGCCTGGTGCGGGAAAAGGTTCTCCCATAAGTGGATTACCCATTTGAATCCTAACTATTTTTACCTCCATTAGATTCTGTATGGAGTGGAGACTCATGTGTATCAGAAACGGTATATTGATAAAAAAGAAATTATTCCAAAGTCAAAAGAGCGATCGGATTGCAACAATAAAGGATTTCGAACCATCTCGGTGTTTTATAACGAATATAAACCAATTGGATGGAAAAAGAGAGGATCCATTGATTAGCTTATCTATTGTCACCGAGGTATTTTATTTTCTATTTTCTTACTATATACCCTGTTTTGACTGTATCGTACTATGTATCATTTGCTAACCCAATAAACCCTTTGCCTTTGTTTCAAAGCGAATTTCAAATGGAGGAATTACAAGGATATTTAGAAATGAATAGATCGCAGCAACAAGACTTCCTCTATCCACTTCTTTTTCAGGAGTCTCTTTATGCACTTGCTCATGATCATGGTTTAAAAGGATCCAGTCCTTACGAACCCGTGGAAAATTTAGGTTATGACAATAAATCCAGTTCACTGCTTGTGAAACGTTTAATTATTCGAATGTATCAACAAAAGTGGTTGATTATTTCGGCTAATGCTTTAAAAAATAAAAAAAATTATTATCAAATGGTATCTGCCGGATTTTCAGTCATTTTGGAAATAAAATTCTCACTGAGATTAGTATCTTATCAAGAAGGGAAAGATCTACAAAAATATCATAATTTACGATCAATTCATTCCACATTTTCCTTTTTAGAGGATAAATTATCCCATTTAAATAATGTGTCAGATATACGAATACCCTACCCCATTCATCTGGAAATCTTGGTTCAAAATCTTCGCTCTTGGATACAAGATGCCCCCTCTTTACATTTATTCCGACTCTTTCTCCACGAGTCTCATAATTGGGCTAGTCTGATTACTCAAAAGAAATCCATCCCTTTTTTTTCAAAAGAGAATCAAAGATTCTTCTTGTTCCTATATAATTCTCATGTGTATGAATGGGAATCCCTATTCATGTTTCTCCGTAAACAATCTTTGTATTTACGATCAACATCTTTTGGAAACCTTCTTGATCGAACCTATTTCTATGGAAAAATAGAACATCCTCGAGGAGTGTTTCGTAAGGATTTTCAGAATATCCTATGGTTGTTCAAGGATCCTTTCATGCATTATGTCAGATATCAAGGAAAATGCCTTCTGGCTTCAAGGGGAAGTTTTCTTCTGATGAATAAATGGAAATGTTACCTTGTCATTTTATGGCAATGTTATTTTTACTTGTGGTCTCAAGCAGATAGAATTAATATAAACCAATTTTCCAATCATTCCTTCGAGTTTCTGAATTATCTTTCAAGTGTACGGCGAAATCCTTCAGTGGTAAGGACTCAAATGCTAGAAAATTCATTTCTAATGGAGATTCTTAGTAAGAAGTTTGAAACCCTAGTCCCAATTATTCCAATGATTGGATCGTTGGCTAACGCGCAATTTTGTACCGTTTCGGGGCATCCCA